TATGTGTAAGTATATTTATTTCCAATACGGATACTAAAGTATCGTATTCTATTTCTTAAATCATCATAAATTGGATATGTTTTTTTTGAAAAAAAGCAGACTTCATTATTTATTGGTGAGAAATTTCTATTGACTGCTTTGGATGCTTCTTTTCCCCATAGAGATATAGAATAGAACGAACTCTTTATAGTAGTACTATAATGTTGAAAATGAACACGCAAATACCCATCAAAGATTAGTAAATACACCCGAAACATATAAAATGCGGTTAATCCCGCTGTGAAACAAGCTATTATTGCGAAAATTGGCGAATACAACCAACTATCATTAAGAATTTCATCCTTGGACCAAAAACAAGCAAGGGGCGGAATACCACAAAGAGAAAGTGTACCTAATAAAAAGGTAGTTCTTGTAATTGGAACATATCTTTTTAAACCGCCCATAAGAATCATATTCTGACTTTTATACGGCGAATATCCAACAATGGGTTCCATTGCATGAATAATCGATCCGGATCCCAAAAACAATAAAGCTTTAGAATAGGCATGAGTGATCAAATGGAATAAAGCAGCTCGATAAGAACCTATACCGAGAGCTAACATCATATAACCCAATTGAGACATTGTAGAATAGGCTAAACTTCTTTTAATGTCTCTTTGAGCAAGAGCTAAAGTAGCTCCTAATAGTACTGTTATTATGCCTATTAAAGAAATGAGATTCATTATGTAAGGTATGACTATGAAAAGAGGAAGAAACCGAGCTACAAGAAAAATTCCCGCTGCTACCATGGTAGCAGCGTGGATAAGAGCCGAAATAGGAGTAGGCCCTTCCATGGCATCGGGTAACCATACGTGAAGGGGGAATTGCGCGGATTTAGCAATTGCACCGACGAATAATAAAAAGGCACACAGGGTAGCAAATAAAAAATTGACCCCATTAGTATGAATCAAGTTATTAACTATTTCGAACAAATCCCGAAATTCTAAACTACCCGTTATCCAATAAAAACCTAAGATTCCTAATAATAAACCAAAATCCCCTACACGATTAGTTACAAAAGCTTTTTGACAAGCACTTGCTGCAACGGGTCGTGTAAACCAAAAACCTATTAATAAATAGGAACACATTCCTACTAATTCCCAAAAAATATAAATTTGTATCAAATTGGAACTAGTAACTAATCCCAACATAGAAGTATTAAAAAAACTCATATAAGCAAAAAATCGCAAATATCCTTGATCGTGCGACATATAATTGTCACTATAAATAAGAACCATGATCCCAACAGTAGCAATTAGTATTGACATAATAGAAGTAAGTGGATCGATCAAGTGTCCGAACTCTAAGGAAAAATCATTATTGATGGTCCAAGACCATAGATATTGATGGATAATACTTCCATGCATTTGCTGAATAGACAGATTAGCCGAAATCACTATAATTATGCTTAAGGGTAAAACACTAATAAAAGCCCACATGCGCCGACTATTTTTTGTTGCCGTAGGAACAAGAAGAAGTCCAAAAGCTATTGACATAGTAACCGAAAGTGGAAGAAGGGGTATTATCCATGCATATTGATATATATGTTCCATAAAAAAAAAAAGAAATTTTAATTTTTAATTTCAGTGTTTCCAATTCACAAATTTTTATCTTTTTTGAAAAGAACAATTAATAAATTAACAAAAAGATATAAAAAAACTAAATTATTTTTATTCTTAAATTTTTGGACCTTTTCTCAGATATTGGAAAAATATTTAAAAACCTAAATTGGTTGATCAAACGATATGACCAAATAGCTAAGTAAAGTTTATTATCTAGTTATTAATTAATTATTAACTAAAAAACTTTTTTAGTAAAATATAGAATATTACAGAATATGAGATTTTCATCATTCCGCTACTACAATTATAATATATTATACTCTGGCAATTTAGATATAGTAAGTCAAAAGAATTATACAAAATAGAGTATTCGACTCAATTAAAGAAAGGATAATCCAGTTATTCTAATTAATTAATTTGTAATAATTATCTAACCTCATTAGGGAACTAATTGATTGAATTCCAATAAGAAAAACTTATGTTTATTCAGAATCCTATGATAGTTCTTACTTCGTATAGAAAGAACTAGAAATAGGAATTTTTATTTAATTTGAATTAAAGTAATCTAAAGTTAAAATAAAAAATGAAAAGGATTGTCTATATATATTTGTATGTTTTACAAAAATTATTAATATATAATTTATAATTTGATTATAATTTATTATGTAAAATACATACAGTATTTATTTAAATATGTATAAATTAAGTATGTATAATAACTAAAAAGAACAATCTATTCTATTTTGAATAATACATGTCTTTCACATACAACGATAAAAATAAGTTTTGAATGGCGGTTCCAAAAAAACGCACTTCTATGTCAAAAAAACGTATTCGTAAAAATATTTGGAAGAAGAAAGGATATTTAATTGCGGAAAAAGCTCTTTCTTTAGCTAAATCAGTTTCCACCGGACATTCAAAAAGTTTTTTTGTACGGCAAACAAGTAATAAATCCTTGGAATAAAATAATTTGAATCGACATACCAAGAAGACGAACTTAACATTTTTTAAGATACATAATTAACATTAACTAATGTATTGAATGAATTCCTCACTATTAGCTTTTTTAGAACTAGCTGATGCGTTATGTAGAAAAAGAATTCTTTTGTCTATTGGATTCTAAGTGTATTATGTATATTATTACTATTTTCTCTATCAATTTAGTTTTCTATTCTGAAAACTAAATTGATAGAGATTGAAACTCTTTCATTATATGCTTAGCCAAAAAGAAAACCAACTAAAAACTAAATTGGATTTAAGAAATTTAATCGTATCATAAATTATGGACACGACAAAGAATATTAATACTTAATGATGGTACTAAGGTATTGAAATCATTAAAAAAATTCCTTTAATTTAGTGATGAAATTTTTATACATATGAACTCCCAGTTATTTGGTTTTAGTTTTTGAGAAAATCGATTTTTTTTTCAACGATTCATTTATTTTAGTTATTTATTATTTCACGGATTCCAAAAAAGTAAAAAAGGGAATTTTTAATTTTTAGATCTATAACTCAATTGATAAGAAAACTATCGGGTTCTTACTGTTCCAGGAGAACTGAGTTTCTAGTATGTAAAAGCGGATTGTTAAAATTGAACCTACGGTGGTGATAGTGAACAAAAGATTATTGAACATTAAAATATGAATTTATTTAATTCAAAAAATAATAAGTCTTTGTTGATCGATTCCAATGTTTCCTAAACGATATCGAATAGTCGAATCTCGACGATTCCGTATGAGTTAACTATTATTTATTAGTATTTTAAGTGGGCCGCCATGGTGAAATCGGTAGACACGCTGCTCTTAGGAAGCAGTGCTAGAGCATCTCGGTTCGAGTCCGAGTGGCGGCATCAAGTGGCACAGCGGCTCCTATCCTATAATGTATTTAATTCCCAATTTCCATTCTATAACGGGGCTTAACTTATGATATTTGTGACTTTAGAACATATATTAACTCATATATCTTTTTCAATTATTTCAATTGTCATTACGATTTATTTAATGAACTTATTAATCCACGAAATCATAGGATTACGTGATTCGTCGGAAAAGGGTATGATAGCTGCTTTTTTCTCTATAACAGGATTATTAATTATTCGTTGGGTTTATTCAGGACATTTCCCATTAAGTAATTTATACGAGTCATTAATCTTCCTTTCGTGGGGTTTATCCATGATTCATATGATTCCTAAGATAGGAAATCTTAAAAATGATTTAAGCACAATAACCGGGCCAAGTGCTATTTTTACTCAGGGTTTCGCCACTTGGGGTCTGTCAATCGAAATGCATCAATCCGCAATATTGGTACCTGCTCTACAATCTCAGTGGTTAATGATGCACGTAAGTATGATGTTATTGAGCTACGCAGCTCTTTTATGCGGATCATTATTATCGGTCGCTTTTTTAGTCATTATATTTCGAACAAGGGTCGATGTTTTTGATAAAAGCAATAATTTATTAATTAAGTTGTTTTTCTTTGATGAGATAAAATACTCGAATACAAAAAGAAGTGTTTTTAAAAACACTTCTTTTCTTTTATTTCGAAATTATTACAAATATCAACTGACTCAGCGTTTGGATTATTGGAGTTCTCGTATTATTAGTTTAGGGTTTACCTTTTTAACCATAGGCATTCTTTCTGGAGCAGTATGGGCTAATGAAGCATGGGGTTCCTATTGGAATTGGGACCCCAAGGAGACTTGGGCATTTATTACTTGGACCATATTCGCCATTTATTTACATACTAGAACAAATCAAAGCTTAGAAGATATGAATTCGGCACTTGTGGCTTCTATAGGATTTCTTATAATTTGGATATGCTATTTTGGGGTCAATCTATTAGGAATAGGTCTACACAGTTATGGTTCATTCAATTAGATGTTAATGTGAATGAACCACACGAAAAATACATAAGAGCATCGTCTTATATATAAAACAGATTTGTGCAAGTTTTTGAGAACCCTCTGACTTCATGAAGTCAGAGGGTTCTCAAAAACTTGAGACGCATCTCATTACAATTATAAATCATTTTATTTTTTTACATTGTAAAGCGAACGATTTATTAAATCTTAAAATCGCAGAATTATAAGACTTTTTATATCATTAATGAAAACTATTTCTATATTCTTGAATTTCTATTTATAATAGAAATTAGATAGGATAGCCTGTACCTTGTCAACTGATAACAAGAGAACAAAATCAGGATAAATACCAATCCCTATTATGGGTAGAAATATACAGATTAAAACAAAGAGTTCTCGCGGACCGGAGTCCCTAAAATTAGAGTTTGGAACATTAAATAGCTTATATCCATAGAACATCTGACGTAACATGGATAATAAATAAATAGGAGTTAATATCATCCCAATTGCCATTACAAAAGTAATTAACATTTTTGACATTAAAAAATATTTTGAGCTGGTAATTATTCCAAAGAATACTACTAATTCAGCAACAAAACCGCTCATTCCAGGCAATGCAAGAGAAGCCATCGAGAAACTACTAAACATAGTAAATACTTTTGGCATTGGAATAGATATCCCCCCCATTTCGTCGAGATAAACAAGACGTATTCTATCACAGCTTGTTCCAGCCAAGAAAAAAAGTGCAGCACCAATAAATCCATGGGAAAGTATTTGTAAAATGGCTCCGTTTAGTCCCATGTCGGTTATAGAACCAATTCCTATAATTATGAAACCCATGTGAGATACAGAGGAATAGGCTATTCTTTTTTTTAAATTGCGCTGACCGAAAGAGGTTGAAGCTGCATAGATTATTTGCATCGTTCCAATTATTACTAACCAAGGGGAAAATATAGAATGAGCGCGAGGTAATAATTCCATATTAACCCGAATTAATCCGTATGCTCCCATTTTTAATAGAATTCCGGCTAGAAGCATACATGTACTGTAATGTGCTTCTCCATGAGTATCTGGTAACCATGTATGTAGGGGTATAATCGGCGATTTGACAGCATAAACAATAAGGAAGCCAATATATAATATTATTTCCAATACCGCGGGATATGATTGATTAGCCAACCTTTCAAAATCTAATGTCGGCTCATTAGAACCATATAAACCCATACCTAGGACTCCTATTAAAAGAAAAATAGAACCCCCTGCAGTGTACAAAATAAACTTTGTAGCCGAGTACAGACGTTTCCTTCCTCCCCACATAGATAAAAGTAAGTAAACAGGAATTAATTCTAACTCCCACATAATGAAAAAAAGTAAAAGATCTCGAGATGAAAATGATCCTATTTGACCGCTGTACATTGCTAACATGAGGAAATAGAACAATCGCGAATTTCGAGTAATTGGCCAGGCCGCTAAAGTCGCTAAAGTAGTGATAAATCCTGTCAGTAAAATGGGTCCTACGGAAAGTCCATCAATTCCCAGTCGCCAGTGAAGATCAAAAATATTTATCCATTTCAAATTCTCTTCTAATTGAATTAGTGGATCGTCCAATCGGAAATTATAGCAGAATACAAAGGTTGTTAGAAGGAGTTCGAGTAAGCATATACATATGGTATACCAGCGAAAGACCTTATTTCCCCGATGAGGGAGAAAAAAAATGGAAGAACCCACGAATATTGGCAAAACAACAAGTATTGTTAACCAAGGAAAATAACTCGTGATAAAGACAAGATACGCTTTGACCATAAAAGCCCGTGCTCGGAATACTCGATATTTTTTCGAGTACGGGCTTTTGTCGGTAAAGAGGAATCAAATGATTCAATTGGATTTTTTGTAACGTATCAATCAATAAGATAGACCCATGCTTCGAGTTGTTTCATGCCATAAATAGACACGTACACTCAAAAAATCTGTTGGGCAAGCGGATTCACATCTTTTACAACCTACACAATCTTCAGTTCTCGGTGCCGAAGCAATTTGCTTAGCTTTACATCCGTCCCAAGGTATCATTTCCAATACATCCGTGGGACAAGCTCGTACACATTGAGTACATCCTATACATGTATCATAAATTTTTACTGAATGTGACATTGAATTTTTTCTGTTTTGAACATAAAAATTTTTCGATCTGGTATGAAAAATTCAGTAGTAAATGAATTCTATATTTTTATATATTTTTTTATATTGTAGATACCAAATGAATCGATGATTTATTAAATTTTTTAAGAATAAAAAAAATATATAAAAATCTGTTCATGAGAAAGTCCCAAGAAACTTTGATTTCTGTTACAATAACCACAGTCATATGAGACGGGTTGCGCGTGCCAACGAAAATTGTCCAACAATGCAATATTATACTATTAATTACAAATTAACATTAATTATAATATAATAATAAATAACTTATAGGTATATATCATACAGTCATACATATAATACATATAGCTATAGTATATAGCTATACATAAAAAACACATATATCTAATACATATATAATAGACATAAAACTATAGATATGTATTTATTTACATAATGAATAATTACGACTAATTATTCAACAAATTTGATTGATTGATACGAGTTGATTTTCTGTTATGATGGATGGACGAAACAATTGCTAGCCCAATGGCCGCTTCGGCGGCTGCAATAGCTATGATAAAAATGGAAAAAATGTCTCCCTTTAATTGGCGACTATCAAAAAAATCCGAAAATGTTACGAGATTGATATTAACCGAATTTAGTATAAGTTCAAGACACATAAGTGCTCTAACCATGTTTCGACTTGTGATTAATCCATAGATACCGATAGAAAATAAATAGACACTTAAAAAAAGTACATGTTCGAACATCATTGACTAACTCCTCATCAATCACTATTCTTTTTACTATGAGCAACAATTCAACTGATTCGATTGACTTGAATAGAACAATTAGAGAACAAAGGTATTGGCAATAGATTTAACTAAAAATTTTAAACCTTTCCATATTTTTTTTTTTTTTTTCTAACTAATAAATTCTTTCTATTCAAAATAATTCATTTTTTCTTGAATTCGAAGTTCTAAGTATTTATTATTGACGAGCCATAGTAATTGCACCTATTAAGGAAACTAAAAGAATTATAGAAATGAGTTCAAACGGAAGATAAAAATCTGTTGCTAAATGAATCCCAATTTGTTGAACGTTACTTATTAGGTCCTGTTCTAAAATCTGGTTTGATCTTGTAGTCCAAAGAATTCCGTACCATGACGTATCCAGGATAGTAGTAATTAGTGAGAAAAGAATACTTGTACAAACCAATGAGGTGACCCCATCTCCAACCGTCCAAAGGCGGGAATCGTTGGAATATTCTGAACTATTCATGAACATTACAGCAAATATGATTAAGACATTTATGGCTCCTACATAAATAAGGAGTTGTGCAGCAGCTACAAAATAGGAATTCGATAGAATATAGAATAAGGATATACAAACAAGAACCAATCCCAATGAAAAAGCAGAATAAATTGGATTGGTAAATAATACTACCCCGAGACCCCCTAATATAAGAACTGATCCCAGAAATACTACAAGAATATCGTGTATTGGTCCAGGTAAATCCATTATGTATAAAATTAAGAAATAACGAAGTCGAAAGATTTCATGACCTTACTGAATAGTCCAGGGGAGAAAGGATTTCATTTTTATTGTCTAAAATACTAAACTAAATTTAATCTTAATTGAATTTAGTTATAGATTAATTCTGGATTAATGTGGATAAGGTTATTTCAAGTTATTAGCCAAATCCTACTTTAGTATTTTTATTTCGAAAGAAAAGAGTAATTGAAATTTGATATTTCAAAATCATTGCAAAATAATATATTCTATTATAACTTTAAATCAAACAGCGATTCTCAACAAGCTATAATTATAATTATTAGTTATTTTTTTATGTTATTAGTTATATTATAGTTACGGACTAACCAAAATGAAAAATCTTGGATCCCTTCTGTCAAAATATCAAAACAAAATCTTAATAATTGGTAATCGTTCTTGAATCAAGGAATTTTTCTTTATCCCCGTCTATGTTGATTTGAGTCGAATTCATAACAGTTTGAATTGTGTAATCTCCAATTACTGACATTGGTAACCGACCCAAAGCAATTTGGTTATAATTCAATTCGTGACGATCATAAGTAGAAAGCTCATAGTCTTCCGTCATTGATAAACAGTTTGTTGGACAATATTCAACACAGTTACCACAAAATATACAGACACCAAAATCAATACTATAATTAAGTAATTGTTTCTTTTTAATATTTTTTTCAAATCTCCAATCAACAACGGGTAGATCTATGGGGCATACACGAACACATACTTCACAAGCAATACATTTATCAAATTCAAAGTGAATTCGACCCCGAAAACGCTCTGATGTGATTGATTTTTCATAAGGATATTGAATAGTTACAGGTAAACGATTTGTGTGTGATAAGGTAATTATGAAACTTTGACCAATGTACCTTGCGGCTCGTATTGTTTGTTGACCATAATTCATGAACCCAGTCACCATAGGAAACATATTGTAGATATCTATGAATAAATTTATGTTTATTTCTCTTGTTTGAGAGAAGTTAGGGGCCTAGAATATTATTATCATATTTTATATTTATAGTGAAACAAGCTGGGAAGAAGTTGTCAATAATAGATTACCCAGAGAAATGGGTAAAAGAAATTTCCATCCAAGGTTTAATAGCTGATCCATTCTCATCCTAGGTAAAGTCCATCTTGTTGTTATAGAGATGAACAGAAACAAATAAGCTTTAGTTAATGTAATAAAGATACCAATTGTCATTCCAAAGACTCCAGCTATTTTATTTATTGCGAAAAGCCCAGGAATGGATATGTGCGGAATAAAAAAATTCCACCCACCTAAATAAAGAACGGTTACAAATAATGAAGAAACCAATAGATTTAGATAAGAAGCAACATAAAATAAACCATATTTGATACCTGAGTATTCGGTTTGATAACCTGCTACTAATTCCTCCTCTGCTTCTGGTAAATCAAAGGGTAATCTCTCACATTCTGCTAGAGAAGAAATTAGAAAAACAATAAACCCTATAGGTTGACGCCACAGATTCCATCCCAAAATACCATATTTGGACTGCGCCTCAACTATATCAACTGTACTTAAACTGTTAGATAATTATAGTCGATAATAACATCACTGTTCCTATCGCTATTCCAAAACCGTACATGAAACTTCAGCTTCATACGGCTCCTCTATGGCCACAAAAAATCTAAGGACGGGTTCAATATTATTCAGTATTCTTGGAGGATAAATAGAATAAAAATACATTGGGGAGTCCAAAATTAGACCAACGAAATTCTGTCTGCTAGACTAACAAAAAGGAGCGCTTCTGAATTGATCTTATCCCTTATAATTAAAAGAAATCTCTACTCGGTAATAACTTAATTCTTCCATAAAATACTCATTATTTATATCAATAAATAGATAGAAAGAATTCAGCACTATATAACTCATATATAATAAGAATTCTATTTGTATGGGTGTAAAGTAAATAGGGAAAATCAATAAAGATTTTTTCATTTTTTCCCATTCTATTTCTTTTGCTCCTGTTCTTAATTTCTCAAAAGAGTGTACTCTGAAAAATGGATACATATAATATAAGGATTAATTCGTTCTTGATAGTCATTTCTTTAATCAGTGAATTAGGAGCATACTCTAGATCGGAATCGTTGGGAACTACTGCTCAATCGTTTCTACCAACTTAAAACCCCTATTATGATTCTTTCTATGTAGAAATACCTCTTTTTTGATACCTTACATTATCTCCATTACTAAATCCTTTATGTACCTTGGTGTTACTAACAGTTCACTGATATTTTTGATTGATCCCCGATATGGTAATACATACAAGACAGTAATAGTCATACAGTTGATCTTTTGCACCCGCTTCAAAATATGATAACTCATCAAAGAATCTTGGGATAAAGAGTTTACCTTGTATATAGGGAATGAGATTATAAACCCTTACTACAAATTTATAATTTGTTGTTTTGTTTCACTCATATGACTATCTGGTTTAATTCATCGACCTGAATGGAATAAATAAATAAAAATGAGGATATCTATTCAATACATTTGCCCTCCCCTTTTTATGCATTTCTAGGATAGGAGGAGTCAAGTTTCATGTTCTAACGAATCACACGTAGAGAAACTGACAACACACATAAAGTTAATGGTATTTCATAACTAATAGATTGAGCAGCAGCTCGTAAACCACCCGAAAAAGAATATTTATTATTCGAACCATATCCTGATATAAGAAGCCCAATAGGAGCAACGCTTGAAATTGAGATCCATAAAGAAACGCCTATACTGAGATCGGCTAAAACAAGTCGATACCCAAAAGGAATTACTAAATAACTTAGTAGAATTGATATAACCGCTATAGACGGTCCAATACTAAACAAACGAATATCTCCTCTAGATGGAAGGAGGTCCTCTTTAAAAAGTAGTTTAGTCCCATCCGCTAAGGCTTGAAGAATTCCCAATGGACCGGCATACTCAGGCCCAATACGCTGTTGTATCGCTGCAGATATTTCTCGTTCTAACCATACAATTACTAGTACACCTATTGTGATTCCCAATATAAGGGTCAAACTAGGGACAAACAACCAGATAAGTCTATAGACTTCTTTTAAGGATTCCGATTTAGAAAACGAATTGATAGCTTGTATCTCTGTCGTGCCAATTATCATTTCAACGATCAACTTCTCCCATAATGATATCTATACTCCCTAGTATCGTCATAATATCGGCCAATTTCATTCTTTTAATTAGCTGAGGGAGAATTTGCAAATTGATGAAACCTGGTGGACGAATTTTCCATCTCCAGGGGAAAACACTATTATCTCCTATCAAATAAATTCCTAATTCCCCTTTTGGGGCTTCTACTCTTACATAAAGTTCTTGTTTCGACAATTCAAAATTAGGCGAAGGCTTTTTGCTAATGAATCTATATTCAAAATCATTCCATTCGGCATTATTTGCTCTATCAAAGCGCCGAACTTCTAAATTCTCATAGGGTCCCCCGGGAATTCCCTCTAGAGCCTGTTGAATGATTTTTATGGATTCTCTCATTTCCCCGATTCGTACTAAATAACGAGCTAATGAATCTCCTTCCTTTTGCCACTGGACTTCCCAATCGAATTCATTGTAACATTCATAACGATCAACTTTACGAAGATCCCATTCGATCCCGGAAGCTCGTAACATTGGCCCGGATAAACCCCAATTTATTGCTTCCTCTACGCCAATAATGCCCACTCCCTCAATCCGTTCCAAGAAAATGGGATTCCTCGTAATAAGTTTTTCATATTCAACAACTGCCACTAAAAAATAATCGCAGAAATCCAAACATTTATCTAGCCAGCCATGAGGTAGATCAGCAGCTACTCCTCCGATACGAAAATAATTATGCATCATTCGCATACCTGTGGCAGCTTCGAATAGATCATATAGCAATTCTCTCTCTCTAAATATATAGAAAAAGGGCGTTTGTGCACCGATATCTGCCATGAAAGGTCCAAGCCATAACAAATGAGAAGCTATACGACTCAGCTCCAGCATAATTACTCTGATATAACTGGCCCTTTGAGGTACTTGAACATTTCCTAATTGTTCTGGTGCATTTACTGTTATTGCCTCTGTAAACATAGTAGCTAAATAATCCCAACGTGTTACATAAGGCAGATATTGTATAATTGTTCGGTTTTCCGCTATTTTTTCCATTCCTCTGTGTAAATAGCCCAATACGGGTTCACAGTCAATAACGTCTTCACCATCGAGAGTAACGATCAGCCGAAGAACACCGTGCATCGATGGGTGGTGAGGGCCCATATTGACTATCATGAGGTCTTTTCTTGTGGACGGTATAGTCATATCTTTTCTTCCCTAATTCATTATTCCATGAATTTATCAAAACAAGGTTTCATCAAAATGACAAATCTAATAACTAAAAAAATGCAAACGAATCCTTAAATTAAAATTAACGAGTTTTTGGTTCCCGAATATTCAATTTACTTATTAATTTCTTATAACGTACTCTGTTTTTCTTGGACAAATAAGCCAGCAGCCGTTGACGTTTTCCCAGAATTCTTCGTAAACCTCTTTGCGATAAAAAATCCTTTTTGTGCAATTCCAAATGCGAAGTAAGTCTACGTATCTTATTGGTGAAACTGAATACTTGAAATTCAACAGACCCCTTTGTTTCTTCTTTTTCTTCTTGTGCAATAACAGAGATGAATGCATTTTTGACCATAAATTCTTTTATTTTTTTTTCTTTATTTATATTTATTTATAATTAATTTTACCGATCAGGAAAAATCATAATAATAATTATTATATTATTATGATTATGTCAGTCGTTTTAATCTGGTATACATAAAAATGTATATTTATACATATACAACATTCTCTTTCTATCCAAATTGGATTTGGATAGAAAGAAATATAATACATTTCCACATTCACTAAAGAGAATTTTTTTTTTATATCTAATTTAAGAGGATTCTTACCCCCTCGTTCTTACTAGATCTAATTCAATTGATATGTACTTAAATCAAATATCATGTATTCAGAATGTAAGACAAGGTATGCGTACATATTTCGCCATCTATCGAATATTTTATTCAATATACAGGAAATATCCTTACTAGATAACTAATTCAGAATTAACTAATTCTGAATAGTGGATACATATGTATCCTTAACATACTGAAACGGCTGCCATTATTAGTATCAAACCAATAGCGATTCATACAAGCTAAATCTTCTAATAGATAATTGGGCCAAATAAACTGTTTGAATTTAATAAATATGTTTGCGTCTGTATTAAGATATTTACCCTCATTAAAAAATTGTTGACAGTTTTTTATCTTGTTTTCGTTGCAAAATATTGGATTTTTATCCAAAACATTCCGAGAATTGAGAGAAATTAGAATTCTTAATTCTCTGCGACGTCTAGGAGATAAAAGATTTTCTGGAACAGGGAAATCATAATTATTTTTTTCTATATTCACAAGTGTATTGCTACGTTGTACAACGGATCCGTCTAAATTCTTCTTCTTATTAACATATATTTTTTTTTTGTATTTTCTATTAGTTTTGCTTTGATCTTTATTCGTATCGACCAATGAAATACTTATCGTTTGATATATAATAAATTGTCCATCCTTTTTTATAGACAGACGAATCGGTTCAATAATCAATATTCCCTTTTTTATCAATTCTGTAAGAGTAAGATCCTTCTGAATCAGCATTACATCCAGGCGCATCTCCCCTCTTTGAATCGAAGATATAGAAATTTCCCTCGGATCCGTAAGTCTAAGTAGGAAACAATATACCTTGATATTATTGATCATTGTTTGATTCAGAGGGTCCTCCCATCTTAATTGAAAAAGGAAATATTTTCTCAGGAAGAAATTTAGTTCTGCTTCCTTGTTGCTCTTGGATTTTTTTTTCTTTCTACCCTTTTTAATGTTTGATTGCGAATAATCTTCTTGAACATCATCTTTTTTTTTATTTTGTTTTCGTAGATCTGATCCAAGGCCTCTTTTGCCTTGTTGTTCATTTTTTTCTTGGTTAGAATTTTTTAATTCAAGATAATCTTTTTGATTATATAATATATAAGGATTGTTTTTTTGATTTATGTTGATGCTTTTATATTGACTAATATTTTCATTTCTATAAGAATCAAAAAGAAGTAATTGGATTGGTATAATCCATGGTTTAATCTTATATGTATCAAATAATATAACAAGTTCTGGGAGGAACCAAGATTTTAGATATGATATGGTCCGATTACGATATAACTTTTTTTGATTCATTCCCATCCAATCAAAAAGTTTTTTTTTTTGATTGGATGGGTTAATTTCTTTATAAGTTGGAATATCTTTCTTTTCCATTTTTTGATACTTCTTAGTTCCAATCTTAGTATTTTTATTAATCTTGATATTATCAATCTTGGCGCCGATACGCGCATTCGTCCAAGTCTCAATATTGATATTCTTTTTAAGGCAAAACTGTAGAATTCTACAATCAAAAAATTTTCTATCCAGATTTTTATCTGTACCAATAATATATTTAACCTCTAGATAATTACTAATGGCTGTACTTATCAATATATAAAATGAGTTGGATTTCGGTGTATCGAAATTATATGGAATTTCTCCGTTCCTCCTTACCTGTAATGTTGATCCATAAATATATGAGTCTTCCTTATCCCCACAATTCATATATTTTTGTAATAAAAGATCATACCTGTAGTGTTTTTTTAATTTTTCTTTTTGATTCGTCAATAAATCCACTAAATAAGAATCCTTTTTCACGTAATGAATTAATTGGTCTTTTTCCTTTTTATATGAATCCAATTTTATTGGTTCTTGATATTGAACGGTACGACGTTGATTGACTCTATTTCGCCATTTTTTTGGTACTAATCGAGACCATTTTGTCTGTGATAGGTTATATTGAGAATGGCCCTTTAACCAGTTTTTCCATTTATTGATTTTGGACTTTTTAATTTTCTTATGCCTTGATGCGTAATCAAATATTCCTCGTGTTATACAATAATCCTTTATTTTACTCTTAAGATAATGATGGGTTCCATGATCTTGAAGTACAGATCTAAAGTGATACTTGTTTAATAATTGGGTTTGTGATAATTTGTAAAATACATATGTTTGTGACAGGAAAGATAAGTCATAATAATTATTTAAATAATTATTAGTATTCGAAAACGAATTTTTGATAGTTGAAATAAAGTTCATTGTATTTTTATTTGTTTCATCAATTTCTTCTTGGTTTGTTTCATCGTTGTAAATGAGTTTATTGATCATTTTTTTTGTTGATTCAAATAAAAGTTGTGCACAGGGCCTGGGAATGTTAATGGTACACAGCACGATATCCATGTATACTTTTTCAATGAAAGATTTCATAAAATAATGTAATTTACGTATTAATCGGGTATTGTTTTTTTTGAGTATCCGCCAAATATATTTCTGTGATTCCAATCTTTTATCATCATAAGTTAGAATTCTTTTTTTCTTTTCTTTTGTGATTCCTTTTATTTGATTCCTGATTGTGATTATCCTATCAGAAAGGTCTTTCATTTTTTTTTCTATGAGTGGATAATTTGTCCAATTCATAGATCGAATTAGAGTGGTTGATTCGTGATGAATTTGATTATTTATTTTAGAATCTTTTTCATTTTCATTTGGTTCATATACTTTCACTTTCCTCAACTCAAATAATAAAATCGGATTCACTTTTTCCAATTCTTTTATTATTCGTTTTATAACTAGAACGATTTTCATGACCCATCTTGTTTTTTCTTTTGAAATTTGTAGAGATCCCCTTCTTCTTTCTTTTAAAACTCTTAGAGCTAGAAAAGATCTCTTTTTGATTTTTCTAAATTTTATTTCAAGTTCTTTACCAATGGGTTCAAAAAAAGAAGTTCGTTTTCGGGGAGAACCAAAGGGAAGTTCCGCTTCCATTCCCCATACTGTTAAAAAACAAAAATTTTCTTTTTTTTTTTTCATTGAATCTCTATGAGTAGATCGTACCTTAGACCTTCGCCAAGGTTTTAGACAAAAAGGGAATAGAATCTTTATCTGAATCCCATCTGTTAACCAATCTCTTGGGAATTCTGTTTCGGATAATTGAACACCATTATAGGTGCATTTAACGTGCATTTCTCTATTCCACTCTTTCAAATCCTCGTACCACTCGGGGAATTGTAATAATAACATACGGCCAACATTTTTCACTATTATCAATAAAGGTAATATAATGTATTTTCTAAGAAAAGATTGGGTTACTAACATCGAGCCCCTTATTGCTTGAGCAAATGGAATGGTATCCCAAGTTTCTGATATTGCTATTCGTTCATTTTCTTCATCTTTCTCCTTTTCTTTTGTCTCTTCCTCCTCAAGCCCAAGATCGGAAATTTTCAATTCTGATTCTCTATCAATCCAATTCCTAAAAACGATATTTTTTATTTCAGAAATATCAAAAGAAGAAAAAATAACTGTTTTATCTCTTCGATCAAAAAAAAGCGGGGAATGCACATTTGCTTGGAACATTTCCCAAATAACTGTTTTGCGTCTTTGAGCACGCATGGACCCTTTGATTAGATCCCGGCGAAAATCCGATTGTTGTGAGTAACGTATCAAGGCCACTTCTTCTGCTTGATCACTATTACTATTACTATTATTACTAGTACTAGTAACAGAATCAGTATTCTGATCATTATCAGTATAAATTACCACACGTTTGGCTTTTCTTGAACGAATCCCAGGATCCTCCGTCGATTCTTCCTCATCTTCTTGTTCTTGTTCTTCTAAATCCGAAGTCAATTTGTAGGACCATCGAGAAAGATTTTTACTAATTTCTTCTATTTCAACAGATTGATTTCTAATTGTTCTTTGATCATGTGGATCAGTTGTAATTACATCAAATAAAAATTTCAAATATTTTGCTTTACTTTCTAAATCAACTCTTTTTTGTTCTGTTACAGAATATTTTTTCAAATCAAAACTGGGCTCGGACTCAAAAGAAAATTTACTAGTGGAGATTAAGGAATTATCAATAGAATTCAATAATGATTCTCTATTCAACAGATTCTTTTGATGTTCAAATTCTCCAAAATCATTAGAATTTTTATTGTCAGAGAATAGACTATGAATTTTATTTATCCAAAAAATTTTTATGGAATCTTTTGCAAAAGTTATTAAATGATTTATGTTTGTTGTATTTGAATAGAATTTTTTGATTATTCCCCGATAAGGACCGTTCAAAAAAGGATCATGGATTTTGGACAAGCATTCTTGTTCATTCTCATCATTGTATAATCTGATCCTTTTTTCGAGCAGATCTAGAACAGGAGATCCCCTTTCTTTTTCTAGAACTTTT